GTTAATGTAGCTTAACACAAAGCATGGCACTGAAGATGCCAAGATGAGCCGTAAAAAGCTCCAATAGCACAAAAGCCTGGTCCTGACTTTAACGTCAGTTGTAGCCCAACTTACACATGCAAGTACCCGCACTCCTGTGAGAATGCCCTTTATTACCAATAGGAAAAAAGGAGCAGGCATCAGGCACACACCCCGTAGCCCAAGACGCCTTGCTTAGCCACACCCCCAAGGGAAATCAGCAGTGACAAACATTAGGCCATGAGCGAAAGCTTGACTTAGCTAGGGCTAAAAGGGCCGGTAAAACTCGTGCCAGCAACCGCGGTTATACGAGAGGCCCAAATTGACGCACCACGGCGTAAAGTGTGATTAGAGACAAAAAGAAACTAGGACCGAACGCCCCCTATGCTGTCATACGCTACGGAGGACACGAAGCCCAACAACGAAAGTGGCCCTATGAGCCTTGAACTCACGACAGCTAAGACACAAACTGGGATTAGATACCCCACTATGCTTAGCCTTAAACTAAGGTGATAATCTACACCCTTCACCCGCCAGGGAACTACGAGCCCCAGCTTAAAACCCAAGGGACTTGGCGGTGCCTCAAACCCACCTAGAGGAGCCTGTCCTATAACCGATAATCCCCGTTAAACCTCACCCCTTCTTGCCAGTCCCGCCTATATACCGCCGTCGCCAGTTTACCTTATGAAAGAACAACAGTAAGCAAAACGGGCAATCCCCAACACGTCAGGTCGAGGTGTAGCGAATGGAGGGGGAAGAGATGGGCTACATTCTCTGAAAACAGAACACTACGAAGGGCACAATGAAAAATGTGCAGTCGAAGGTGGATTTAGCAGTAAAAAGGAAAAAGAGAGCCCTTTTGAAACCGGCCCTGAGGCGCGTACACACCGCCCGTCACTCTCCTCGAACAACGAAATGACAGTATATAAGAACCTAGTAAAATAGAGAGGAGGCAAGTCGTAACATGGTAAGTGTACCGGAAGGTGCACTTGGAATAATTAGGATGTAGCTAAAAAGGAAAGCATCTCCCTTACACTGAGAAGACACTCGTGCAAATCGAATCGTCCTAAGCTAAACAGCTAGCCTGAACGCAATGCATAACCCCAAGATATAAATAAACAAAAAAACAAAACGCACTAAAACATTTTGCCACCAAAGTATAGGTGATAGAAAAGGATCTCAGAGCGATAGAAAAAGTACCGCAAGGGAAAGCTGAAAAAGAAATGAAATAACCCAACAAAGCAACGAAAAGCAGAGACTAAACCTCGTACCTTTTGCATCATGATCTAGCAAGAAACCCCAAGCAAAGAGAACTTAAGTTTGACCCCCCGAAACCAGGGGAGCTACTCCGGAGCAGCCCAAAGGGGCATACCCGTCTCTGTGGCAAAAGAGTGGAGAGACTCCCGAGTAGAGGTGACAAGCCTACCGAACCTGGTGATAGCTGGTTGCTCAAGAAATGAATATAAGTTCAGCGCTATAATGTCCTAACTTTACCCGTCAAAAAAGCAAGTAACATATAGCAGTTAGTCAAAAGAGGTACAGCTCTTTTGAAAAAGAATACAACCTTATTAAGGCGGTAAAGGATCAAGACCCCAAGGCACCTCCCCCAGTGGGCCTAAAAGCAGCCACCTGTAGAGATAGCGTTAAAGCCCAAGAAGAATTTAGCCAACAATACAAACAAACCAAACCCAAGCCCCTACCCCATATTGAGCCCCCCTATTAAGCATAGAGAAGACAATGCTGGAATTAGTAATAAGAGGGACACACCCCTCTCCTAGCACAATCGTGAGTCAGATAGGATTAACCGCTGACAACTAACAAAAAACAAAAAAAACAAGAAAGCCATGTCAACACCCCCGTCAACCCGACACAGGAGTGCACCCAGGAAAGACCAAAAGGGAGAGAAGGAACTCGGCAAAATCGGACCCCGCCTGTTTACCAAAAACATCGCCTCTTGCTAACAATGAAGTATTAGAGGTCCCGCCTGCCCTGTGACAGCAATGTTTAACGGCCGCGGTATCTTAACCGCGCGAAGGTAGCGTAATCACTTGTCTTTTAAATGGAGACCTGTATGAATGGCATAACGAGGGTTTAACTGTCTCCTCCCCCTAGTCAATGAAATTGATCTCCCCGTGCAGAAGCGGGCATAATGACATAAGACGAGAAGACCCTATGGAGCTTTAGGCAAATGATCAAGCACAACAAGCCCATTTCTAAACAAAATCTGGGAAAACAAAAACCCATGATCACCAGGCCTTCGGTTGGGGCGACCATGGAGGAAAAAAGATCCTCCAAGTGGAACGGGAAAACCCTTAAACTAAGAGTGACAACTCAAAGTACCAGAAATTCTGACCAAATATGACCCAGGACAGACCTGATCAACGAACCGAGTTACCCTAGGGATAACAGCGCGATCCTCTCCCAGAGTCCATATCGACGAGGGGGTTTACGACCTCGATGTTGGATCAGGACATCCTAATGGTGCAGCCGCTATTAAGGGTTCGTTTGTTCAACGATTAATAGTCCTACGTGATCTGAGTTCAGACCGGAGCAATCCAGGTCGGTTTCTATCTATGAACTGACCTATCCCTAGTACGAAAGGACCGGGATAGGGGGGCCTACGAACAAACAAGCCCCACCCCCACCCACTGAAACCATATGAAGTGACTAATGGGGAAGACACAACTGCCAGAGATAACGGCACGCTAAGGTGGCAGAGCCTGGTAATTGCAAAAGGCCTAAGCCCTTTATACCGGAGGTTCAAATCCTCTCCTTCAGCTATGAATGCAATCATAACCCACCTTGTTAACCCCTTAGCATATATCGTTCCTGTACTATTGGCCGTCGCCTTTCTGACACTACTGGAACGGAAGGTACTCGGCTACATACAGCTACGAAAGGGGCCCAACGTAGTTGGCCCCTACGGGCTATTGCAACCAATTGCTGATGGGGTAAAACTTTTTATTAAAGAACCCATCCGCCCATCAACCGCATCCCCATTTCTATTTCTAGCAACCCCCACCCTCGCCCTTACTCTTGCCCTAACGATATGGGCCCCAATCCCCATACCCTACCCCGTGATTAACCTAAACCTAGGAATTCTTTTTGTCCTAGCACTATCAAGTCTTGCTGTCTACTCAATCTTAGGCTCGGGCTGAGCCTCTAATTCTAAATATGCATTAATTGGAGCTCTACGAGCCGTAGCGCAGACTATTTCCTATGAAGTTAGTTTAGGGTTAATCCTACTATCTGCAATCATCATAGTAGGCGGATTTAACCTAACGATGTTTAACACCGCCCAAGAAGCAATCTGACTCTTAGCCCCAGGATGACCTTTAGCTGCCATATGGTATGTATCAACCCTTGCAGAGACCAACCGAGCCCCTTTTGACTTAACAGAGGGAGAGTCCGAACTCGTATCAGGGTTTAACGTTGAGTATGCAGGGGGCCCCTTCGCACTTTTTTTCCTTGCCGAATACTCAAATATCCTGCTAATGAACACATTGTCCACAATTCTATTCCTGGGAGCCATGCACAACCCACTTATTCCTGAGCTGACCACAGTTAATCTAATACTCAAAGCTGCCCTGCTCTCAGTTATATTCCTTTGAGTTCGAGCTTCCTATCCACGATTCCGATATGACCAACTAATGCACCTAGTATGAAAAAACTTTCTCCCCCTAGCCCTTGCCCTCTTAATGTGAAATATAGCCTTGCCAATTGCCTTGGCAGGCTTGCCCCCTCAGTTTTAAAGGAAGCGTGCCTGAAACCAAAGGGCCACTTTGATAGAGTGGATCATAGAGGTTAAAGCCCTCTCGCTTCCTTAGGAAAAAGGGAATCGAACCCATCCTCAAGAGATCAAAACTCCTGGTGCTTCCGCTACACTACTTCCTAGTAAAGTCAGCTAAGAAAGCTCTCGGGCCCATACCCCGAACATGTTGGTTAAAGTCCTTCCTTTGCTAATGAACCCCTGAGTAATATTTGTTCTCATCGCAAGCCTAGGATTAGGAACCACCATCACCTTCGCCAGCTCCCACTGACTGCTGGCGTGAATGGGGCTAGAAATTAATACCCTCGCTATTATCCCTCTAATAGCACAGCAACACCACCCCCGAGCCGTTGAAGCCACAACAAAATATTTCCTCACTCAAGCCGCTGCTGCCGCATTAATGTTATTTGCCGCCACCTCTAACGCCTGGACCCTTGGAGAGTGGCACATTCAACACCTGTCAAACCCCCTAACTACAACAGTAATCATGATCGCCTTGGGGATAAAAATCGGACTAGCCCCCACCCATCTCTGGCTGCCAGAAGTACTCCAAGGCCTTGACCTTACAACCGGACTCATTCTCTCCACATGACAAAAACTTGCCCCAATAACCCTAATTTATCAACTAGGGCCCAACGTTAACCCCAACATCTTAGTGCTGATCGGGCTGTTGTCGGCCCTCATCGGGGGGTGGGGAGGACTTAATCAAACACAACTACGGAAAATTCTGGCATACTCCTCAATCGCCCACATAGGATGGATGATAATCGTACTAAAATACTGCCCAGAGCTGATATTACTCAACCTCATAGTTTACATCCTTATAACCTCCACCGCATTCATTACCCTAAAAACCGTCTCCGCAACAAGCATCAACTCGCTCGCAACAATGTGGACAAAAACCCCAACTATAGTTACCATCGCCATGCTTACCATACTATCGCTTGGGGGGCTCCCCCCGCTCACTGGTTTTATGCCAAAGTGGATAATTCTACAGGAACTAACTAAACAAGACCTTCCCACAACAGCCACCATCATAGCGCTCGCCGCGCTTCTGAGCCTATTTTTTTACCTACGACTTTGCTATAACATAACACTAACCTCAGGACCGAACACAAACAACAATAAAACCCCCTGGCGCTTAACAACAACAGTCGTAACCCCCCTACCCCTAGTAGCAACCCTCTCCTTAATACTACTACCCCTCACCCCCGCCGCAATGGCCCTCCTAACATAGAGACTTAGGATAATTAGACCAAAGGCCTTCAAAGCCTTAAGCGGGAGTGAAACCCTCCCAGCCTCTGTTAAGACCTGCGGGACTTTATCCCACATTAATTGAATGCAAATCAAGCGCTTTAATTAAGCTAAGGCCTTAATAGATGGGAGGGCCTCGATCCCTCAAAATCCTAGTTAACAGCTAGGCGCCAAAGCCAGCAGGCATCCATCTACTTCCCCGTTCCCGGGGAGGGGAAGTTTTGGCAGACTTTACTCTGCGCCCCCAGGTTTGCAATCTGGCGTGCCGCTACACTACAAAACTTGATAAGAAGAGGAGTTGAACCCCTGTTTATGGAACTACAGCCCACCGCCTAAGCACTCGGCCATCTTACCTGTGGCAATCACCCGTTGATTTTTTTCTACCAACCATAAAGATATCGGCACCCTTTATCTCGTATTTGGTGCTTGAGCCGGAATGGTCGGCACTGCATTGAGCCTACTAATCCGAGCTGAGCTCAGCCAGCCCGGCGCTCTCTTAGGAGACGACCAGATCTACAATGTTATTGTAACAGCCCATGCCTTTGTAATGATCTTCTTTATAGTAATGCCTGTAATAATTGGAGGCTTCGGAAACTGACTCATCCCCTTAATGATTGGGGCCCCCGATATAGCCTTTCCACGAATAAATAATATAAGCTTCTGACTTCTTCCACCATCATTCCTTCTGCTACTAGCCTCCTCGGGGGTAGAAGCGGGGGCAGGAACCGGGTGAACTGTTTACCCCCCTCTTGCAGGTAATCTAGCCCACGCCGGGGCCTCCGTCGATCTAACCATCTTCTCCCTTCACCTGGCAGGAGTATCCTCAATTTTAGGGGCAATTAACTTCATCACAACAATTGTCAACATAAAACCCCCGGCTATTACGCAGTATCAAACACCCCTATTCGTGTGAGCAGTCCTAGTCACAGCAGTATTACTTCTACTTTCCCTTCCAGTCTTAGCGGCCGGGATTACAATACTCTTAACCGACCGAAACCTTAACACAACCTTCTTCGACCCAGCAGGAGGGGGGGACCCAATTCTCTACCAACACCTATTCTGGTTCTTCGGCCATCCTGAAGTCTACATTTTAATCTTGCCAGGATTTGGAATGATTTCCCACATTGTCGCATATTATGCCGGTAAGCCCCAACCTTTCGGATATATAGGCATGGTCTGAGCGATAATAGCAATCGGCCTATTAGGGTTTATTGTTTGAGCCCACCACATATTTACAGTTGGTATAGACGTAGACACACGTGCCTACTTTACCTCAGCCACAATAATTATCGCAATTCCAACTGGGGTTAAAGTCTTTAGCTGACTTGCCACCCTTCACGGAGGACAAATCAAATGAGAGACCCCCCTGCTCTGAGCCTTAGGATTTATTTTTCTTTTTACAGTCGGAGGGCTAACCGGCATTGTCTTAGCCAACTCATCGATTGACATTGTCCTCCACGATACTTATTACGTGGTAGCCCACTTCCACTATGTCCTTTCCATGGGCGCAGTGTTTGCTATTATAGGAGGATTCGTACACTGATTCCCGCTATTCACCGGATACACTCTTCACGACACTTGAACTAAAATTCACTTCGGAGTGATGTTTATTGGAGTTAACCTGACTTTCTTCCCTCAACATTTCCTAGGCCTAGCAGGCATACCCCGACGATACTCAGACTACCCCGACGCCTACACTCTTTGAAACACAATTTCATCAATTGGATCTTTAGTATCACTCACAGCTGTAATTCTATTCCTATTCATCCTGTGAGAAGCCTTTTCCTCAAAACGAGAAGTCAAATGAGTTGAACTAACCCCAACAAATGTTGAATGACTTCACGGCTGCCCTCCTCCCTACCACACATTTGAGGAGCCAGGATATGTCCGAGTTCACCCGGCCTGAGACTATAAATTTTGAGACACTAACCCTTTGTACGGGAAAGTAGTTAAATACTCAAGAAAGGAAGGAATCGAACCCCCATAAGACGGTTTCAAGCCGACCACATAGCCAGTCTGTCACTTTCTTTTAATAAGATGCTAGTAACAAAAATTACACCACCTTGTCAAGGTGGAATTGTGGGTTAAACCCCCGCGCACCTTAATGGCACATCCCGCTCAACTAGGTTTCCAAGACGCAGCCTCACCTGTAATGGAGGAACTCCTTCATTTTCATGACCACGCACTAATAATTGTATTCTTAATTAGCACCCTTGTCCTTTATATTATTGTAGCTATGGTAACAACCGCACTGACAGATGCCTACATCCTAGACTCTCAAGAAATCGAAATCGTATGAACCGTCCTACCAGCAGTTATCCTAATCCTAATCGCACTTCCGTCCCTACGAATCCTGTACTTGATAGACGAAATTAACGACCCGCACTTAACCATTAAAGCTATTGGCCACCAATGGTACTGAAGCTATGAGTACACAGACTATGAAGACCTAGGGTTTGACTCGTACATAGTGCCTACTCAAGATTTGACCCCAGGACAATTCCGCCTATTAGAAACAGACCACCGGATAGTCGTTCCGATAGAGTCCCCAGTGCGAGTACTAGTAACAGCAGAAGACGTTCTTCACTCATGAGCAGTCCCAGCCCTTGGCGTAAAAATGGACGCAGTACCAGGACGACTCAACCAAACAGCATTTATTGCTGCCCGACCTGGTGTGTACTATGGGCAGTGCTCAGAGATCTGTGGTGCAAACCACAGCTTTATACCCATCGTAGTTGAAGCAGTACCTCTACAACACTTTGAAAACTGATCATCTACAATACTCGAAGACGCCTCGCTGAGAAGCTAAACAGGACATAGCATTAGCCTTTTAAGCTAAAGATTGGTGATTCCGACCACCCTTAGTGACATGCCTCAATTAAACCCAAGCCCTTGATTTTTAATCCTAGTATTTTCATGATTAGTTTTTCTTCTAATTGCACCTACCAAAGTAATATCCCACACTTTTAATAACGAGCCCAACCCCCGTGCAGCAGAAAGCACAACAACTAACTCTTGAAACTGACCATGGCACTAAACTTCTTCGACCAATTTATAAGCCCCATGTTCTTAGGTGTTCCCCTAATAGCTCTCGCCCTTCTTCTACCCTGGCTACTTTACCCCACTTGCACCCCCCGCTGACTAAACAACCGTCTACTAACCCTGCAAGGATGGTTTATTGGCCTATTTACACAACAAATCTTTATACCTTTAAACCCAGCAGGACATAAATGAGCCACCCTATTTGCATCACTAATGCTCTCCCTCATTACACTGAACCTCCTAGGCCTACTTCCTTATACATTCACCCCAACCACCCAACTTTCCCTAAACATGGGCTTCGCAGTACCTCTTTGACTGGCAACCGTAATTATTGGGATACGAAATCAACCAACAGTTGCCCTAGGCCACCTTCTTCCAGAAGGAACCCCAGTTCCTCTCATCCCAGTTCTTATCATTATCGAAACTATTAGCCTATTCATCCGCCCACTTGCTCTAGGTGTACGGCTCACAGCCAACTTAACCGCAGGCCACCTGTTAATTCAACTAATTGCCACAGCCGTATTCGTACTTCTCCCTCTGATACCAACTGTAGCAATTCTCACAGCATTAGTTCTTTTCCTACTTACCCTTCTTGAAGTGGCTGTTGCCATAATCCAGGCTTATGTTTTCGTACTACTCTTAAGCCTGTATCTGCAAGAAAACGTATAATGGCACACCAAGCACACGCATACCACATAGTTGACCCAAGCCCATGGCCTCTAACAGGCGCAGTCGCCGCCCTACTAGTCACATCTGGAACCGCTATATGGTTTCACTTTCAAAATATAACCCTCGCTACCCTAGGCATAGTGCTTATACTCCTAACAATATACCAGTGATGGCGAGATATCGTTCGAGAAGGCACGTTCCAAGGACATCACACCCCTCCTGTACAAAAAGGCCTACGATATGGAATAATCCTATTTATTACCTCAGAAGTTTTCTTTTTTCTAGGCTTTTTCTGAGCCTTTTATCACTCCAGCCTGGCCCCCACCCCTGAATTAGGGGCTTGCTGGCCTCCTACAGGGATTATTACCTTAGACCCCTTTGAAGTACCCCTTCTTAACACAGCTGTGCTCCTAGCCTCAGGCGTGACCGTTACATGGGCACATCATAGCATTATAGAAGGCGAGCGAAAGCAGGCAATTCAATCCCTTACACTCACCATTCTGCTGGGGTTTTACTTTACTTTACTACAAGCAATAGAATATTATGAAGCCCCCTTCACAATCGCCGACGGAGTCTACGGCTCAACATTTTTCGTAGCCACAGGGTTCCACGGACTACATGTAATCATTGGATCAACATTCCTAGCAGTTTGTCTTCTACGACAAGTAAAATACCACTTTACATCTGAACACCACTTTGGATTCGAAGCCGCAGCATGATACTGACATTTCGTTGATGTGGTATGACTATTCCTCTATATCTCAATCTACTGATGAGGCTCATAATCTTTCTAGTATCAAACTAATACAAGTGACTTCCAATTACTTAATCCTGGTTAAAATCCAGGGAAAGATAATGAATCCAATTATCTCAATTTTAACAATTACCACCGCCCTCTCCTGCATTTTAATCTTCGTATCCTTCTGACTCCCCCAAATAAACCCCGACTCGGAAAAACTCTCCCCGTACGAGTGCGGATTTGACCCCCTAGGATCTGCCCGCCTCCCTTTCTCTATACGATTTTTTCTGGTGGCAATCCTTTTTCTACTCTTTGACCTAGAAATCGCCCTACTCCTCCCCCTACCATGAGGAAACCAACTAATCTTGACAACTCAAACCCTCTTTTGAGCCACATTAATCATTATTCTTCTTACTGCCGGGCTCGCCTATGAGTGAGCACAAGGAGGCCTAGAATGAGCTGAATAGACGATTAGTCTAAAGAAAGACTGCTGATTTCGGCTCAGCAAAACCTGGTTCAAATCCATGATCGTCTTATGACCCCACCTCATTTCACCTTTACCCTCGCATTCACCCTTGGGCTCTCCGGGCTCGCCTTCCACCGAAAACATCTCCTATCGGCCCTTCTCTGCTTAGAGGCCATAATGCTAACCCTCTATGTAGCCATGGCCTTATGATCTATTCAAATAAACTCAAGCGTATTTTCATCAACCCCAATAATATTGCTAGCATTCTCTGCTTGTGAGGCTAGCGCAGGCCTCGCACTCCTAGTAGCTACCTCTCGTACCCACGGAACAGACCACCTAAAAGCCCTAAGCCTCCTACAATGCTAAAAGTACTAGTTCCTACAATTATAATAATCCCCACAACCTGACTGGTAAACAAAAAGTGATTATGAATTACAACCTCCTCCCAAGGCCTAGCAATTGCCCTCATTAGCCTCACTTGAATGAAATGAGAAACAGAAACAGCATGAAACTCATCGAACCTATATATCGCAACCGACCCCTTATCTACACCCCTCTTAGTCCTATCCTGCTGGCTACTACCGCTTATAATCATTGCAAGCCAAAACCACGTCTCCCCAGAACCAATCACCCGACAACGAACATTTATTATGCTATTAATCACCCTACAGATCTTTTTAATCCTAGCCTTCGGCTCAACAGAAATCATAATATTCTATATCATATTTGAGGCCACCCTGATTCCCACCCTCATCATTATCACACGTTGAGGGAACCAAGCAGAACGCCTAAATGCAGGCACATACTTCTTATTTTATACCCTAGCAGGATCCCTTCCTTTATTAGTTGCATTACTCATTCTTCAAAAAGACATTGGAAGTCTCTCCCTGTTTATTATGCAACACGCAGACATAACCATAACCTCATGAAGCGTAAAAATTTGATGAGTAGGCTGCCTGGTCGCATTTCTAGTTAAGATACCCCTCTACGGGGTACACTTGTGATTACCCAAAGCCCATGTTGAAGCACCAATTGCCGGGTCAATAGTACTTGCCGCAGTCCTTCTAAAATTAGGCGGATATGGAATAATGCGAATTATAACAGTACTGACGCCCCTAACTAAAGAGCTGGCCTACCCATTTATTATCCTTGCCCTTTGAGGAATTATTATAACAGGCTCAATCTGTATGCGTCAAACCGATCTAAAGTCTATAATTGCCTATTCCTCAGTAAGCCACATAGGTCTTGTAGCCGCCGGCATCCTAATTCAAACGCCATGGGGCTTCACGGGAGCAATTATTCTAATAATTGCCCACGGACTCGTCTCCTCCGCCCTCTTTTGTATGGCAAACACCAACTATGAACGAACACATAGCCGCACTCTACTCCTAGCGCGCGGCCTTCAAACACTTCTACCTCTCATGGCCACCTGATGATTCATTTCCTCCCTAGCCAACCTTGCCCTTCCCCCTCTGCCCAACCTCATAGGAGAGTTAATAATCATCACCTCAATATTCAACTGATCTTACTTTACCATTATCCTCACAGGGCTAGGGACACTAATCACGGCCGGCTATTCGCTTTACATATTCTTAATGACCCAGCGGGGCCCCACACCCAACCACATTCTTGGACTCGAACCCACCCACACCCGAGAACACCTTTTAATTATACTTCACCTAATGCCCCTCCTTCTCTTAATAGTTAAACCCGAGCTTATGTGAGGGTGATGCCTATGTAAACATAGTTTAAATAAAATTCTAGATTGTGATTCTAGAGATAGGAGATAAAACCTTCTTGTTAACCAAGGGAGAGGGCGATCTTGGGAGAGTGCTAATTTTTCTAAGCCATGGTTAGACTCCATGGGTCCCTTGGCCCCTAAAGGATAATAGTCCATCCGTTGGTCTTAGGAACCAAAAACTCTTGGTGCAACTCCAAGTAGCGGCTATGCACACTACAATCCTGATATTTAACTCTACACTTCTCCTTGTAATATTTATCCTAGCTTACCCAATCATCACAACATTAACCCCCTCCCCCCTCAAAAAAACATGAGCCCTACTGCAGGTAAAGACAGCAGTTCAAGTAGCATTTTTCATTAGTCTAATACCACTATTTATTTTCCTAGACCAGGGAGTAGAAGCAATTACAACAAACTGATCTTGAATCAACACAATAACCTTTGATCTTAATACAAGCTTTAAGTTTGATCAGTTCTCAATCATTTTTACACCTATTGCACTATATGTTACTTGGTCCATCTTAGAATTTGCCTCCTGATATATGTCAGCAGACCCCAACATAAACCGCTTCTTCAAATATCTCCTAGTATTTTTAATTGCAATAATCACACTAGTTACAGCCAACAACATATTTCAACTATTCATCGGGTGAGAAGGCGTCGGGATCATGTCATTTTTACTGATCGGGTGATGATACGGCCGAGCAGACGCCAACACCGCCGCCCTGCAAGCCGTAATCTACAACCGTGTGGGAGACATTGGACTCATCATAAGCATAGCATGACTCGCAATAAACACGAACAGCTGAGAGATACAACAAATCTTTATCACAACTCAAGAAATGGACCTCACCCTCCCCCTCATAGGCCTGATCCTTGCTGCCACAGGGAAGTCCGCCCAGTTCGGTCTTCACCCCTGACTACCAGCCGCGATAGAGGGCCCTACTCCGGTATCTGCCCTACTACATTCTAGCACAATAGTCGTTGCCGGGGTTTTTCTCTTAATTCGTCTTCACCCAATCATGCAAAATAACCAAACAGCACTCACAACCTGTCTTTGCCTTGGAGCACTAACAACACTTTTTACAGCAATCTGTGCTCTCACCCAGAATGACATCAAAAAAATTGTAGCTTTTTCAACATCTAGTCAGCTCGGGCTAATAATGGTCACCATTGGACTAAACCAACCCCAACTAGCATTCTTACACATTTGTACACACGCCTTCTTCAAAGCAATATTATTTTTGTGCTCCGGCTCCGTGATCCATAGCCTTAATGACGAACAAGACATCCGAAAAATGGGAGGACTACACAAAACAATGCCCTTTACATCCTCTTGCATAACCATTGGAAGCCTGGCCCTAACCGGAACCCCCTTCCTAGCAGGGTTCTTTTCGAAAGACGCAATCATTGAAGCTCTAAACACATCCCTCCTAAACGCCTGAGCCCTAGCCCTGACCCTCCTAGCAACCTCTTTTACAGCAGTATACAGCTTCCGAATTATCTTTTTCGCGTCTATAGGACACCCCCGACACCTCCCCCTATCCCCTGTTAATGAGAACACCCCCACATTAATAAACCCCATTAAACGACTTGCCTGAGGAAGCATCATTGCCGGACTTGTTATTACCTCAAACTTCATGCCCACTAAAACACAAGTCATAACAATGCCCCCGCTCCTAAAACTCGGAGCCCTAATTGTTACTATCGCAGGTCTCGTTACCGCCATAGAACTCGCTAATCTAACCAACAAACAACTGAAAACAGGACCCAAAATCACCCCTCATAATTTCTCAAACATACTTGGCTACTACCCATCAATTATTCACCGAGCTGCGCCCAAACTGATGCTGGTCCTTGGACAAACTGCCGCCAACCAGCTAGTAGATCAGACCTGAATAGAAAAAGCTGGCCCTAAAGGAGCGACAACAGCTCAAATCCCAATAATCAAAACTATTAATAACCCTCAGCAAGGTCTAATTAAAACCTACCTAAGTGTCTTTCTTCTAACAACCTCGCTCGCTATACTAATTACCTTTCTAACCTAAATTGCCCGCAGGGCGCCCCGCTCCCGCCCTCGAGACAACTCAAGCACTACAAAAAGAGTAAGCAACAGCGCCCACCCACAAATCATTAACATTTCTCCGCCTAAATAATACATATATGAAACGCCCCCAAAGTCCCCGCGCAAGGCCGACAGCTCATGGGATTCATCCATTATAAAACAATGCTGCCCCAAACCCTCAACGCATAAAAACCCTCCCACAACGCACAACAAGCTATATCCCACCACATATCCTAAAACTGATCAGTCCCCCCAAGACTCAGGATAAGGCTCCGCAGCCAAAGCTGCAGAATAAGCAAACACTACCAACATCCCCCCCAAGTAAATTAATAATAAAACCAAAGAAACAAAGGAGCCCCCATACCCTGCTAACATCCCACAACCACCCCCGGCCCCCAGCACCAACCCAAGAGCGGCAAAATAGGGCGCAGGATTAGAAGCTACCCCCAGCACCCCTAAAACCAAAAGTACCATGAACAGAAAAGAAAAATATTCCATGGTTTCCACCCGGAGTTTAACCAGGACCAATGATACGAAAAACCACCGTTGTAATTCAACTATAGAAACCCTTAATGGCAAACCTACGAAAAACCCACCCTATCCTAAAAATTGCTAACGACGCCCTAGTCGACCTCCCCACTCCTTCCAACATTTCAGCCATGTGAAATTTTGGCTCCCTACTTGGTCTTTGCCTAATTACCCAAATTCTAACAGGACTATTTCTTGCTATACACTATACTTCCGACATCTCTACAGCCTTCTCTTCAGTAGCTCACATTTGCCGCGACGTAAACTATGGCTGATTAATTCGTAACCTTCACGCCAACGGCGCCTCCTTCTTCTTCATCTGCCTCTACATGCACATTGCCCGCGGCCTGTATTACGGGTCATACCTCTACAAAGAAACATGAAACATCGGGGTCATTCTCTTCCTACTGGTTATGATAACCGCCTTCGTCGGATACGTCCTCCCCTGAGGACAAATGTCTTTCTGAGGTGCCACAGTCATCACAAATCTCCTATCTGCAGTCCCCTACGTAGGAAACACCCTAGTCCAATGAATTTGAGGGGGGTTCTCGGTAGATAATGCAACACTCACCCGGTTCTTCGCATTCCATTTCCTTCTCCCTTTTGTAGTCCTAGCTGCAACCATATTACATCTCCTTTTCTTGCATGAAACGGGCTCTAATAATCCAGCAGGCCTGAATTCCGACGCAGATAAAATCCCCTTCCACCCTTACTTTTCTTATAAAGACCTACTTGGTTTTATTATTATACTTACCGCGCTCACATCTCTTGCTTTGTTTTACCCAAATGTACTTGGAGACCCAGACAACTTTATCCCCGCCAACCCGATAGTAACCCCTCCTCATATTAAGCCCGAGTGATATTTTCTCTTCGCGTACGCCATTCTTCGATCTATCCCTAATAAACTAGGGGGCGTTCTAGCATTATTATTCTCAATCCTAATCCTGATACTAGTCCCCCTTCTCCACACCTCGAAACAACGAGCGCTAACATTCCGGCCCGCCTCTCAAATCCTATTTTGGCTCTTAGTTGCAGACATGCTTGTACTAACTTGAATCGGAGGAATGCCTGTAGAACATCCATTTATTATTATTGGACAAACTGCATCCGTGGTATATTTTACCCTATTTCTTGTATTAAACCCCCTAGTGGCTTGAATAGAAAATAAAATACTCGACTGATAAGTCGCCCTAGTAGCTTAATTCTAAAGCACCGGCCTTGTAAACCGGAGAATGAAGATTAAAATTCTTCCTGGCGCAATCAGAGAGGAGAGATTTTAACTCTCATCCTTAGCTCCCAAAGCTAAGATCATAAATTAAACTACTCTCTGAAAATATTATATTATGTCTTATAAGCATTAATTAATATGTAACACGGATGCTTCTTATAAAATGCGTTTGATTTAAGTAATTTTTGTTACTTTCTCACGAGATTACATATTATTCTTTATCGTACATCATGAAGTAGGGACAAGACATCCTTGAGTCAAATTGTGACTGTTCCCAACATTGGAGCTCAAAACAGCCTTCTTGCTTTACATAAGCATTATGTCCAAGCGTCAAACATAGAATTTTCTCGGGGACAGGAATTGGTTAAAACTTAGCAAAGTATTGCACTTAAAATTTTCCTTGCACGAACAACAGACACGGCGATCTCCAATATTATGAACAGTAAGAACCGACCAACAAGCACAATTCATGTGCATCCGTTTAATGATAGAATCAGGGACACCCTTTGTGGGGGTAGCACTTAGTGAATTATTACTGGCATTTGGTTCCTATTTCAGGGCCATAAGAATTCGAACTACTCATATTGTGAACTATACCTGACATAGGTTATTGGTGTAGGACATACGACTCGTTACCCACCAAGCCGGGCGTTCTCTTATAGGCATAGGGGTTCTTATTTTTGGGGCTTTTTCCTCAACACTTCAGAGTGTACGCGAGTTAATCAATTAGGGTTGTATACACTACCTTGCATGTTAATAGTACCTGCATGTTGGAAAGACATTACTGGACAATAACATTAAAGTATATCAGGTGCATAATGGTGCTAACGTAAGACCGAACAACACTAAGGCCCCCCCCGGAAGATTTTCGTCAAACCCCCCTACCCCCCTTAGTACTAGGAGTCTCATTATATCTTGCCAAACCCCAAAAACAAGAAAGGCCGTACTAATCAATTGCTCCATTAAAAATTTACACTGTATATATATTGTTTAAACAAAAAAACAATATATAT